CATTCCACGAAATTGTGCACCACAAATAGGAGCTAATAAAAAGACCCGCGATCCCATAGAAAGACATCACAATTCCTTGTGGAAAAAAAACTATTTGCTGAGACGGAAATAAAGATATCAAATTTCTACCAAGATAACTCGAGGTTCCAACCAACAAGAATCCTAATGAACCTAAAAAAAGGATAATAGCCCAGCAGAAATTACTTGTTTTTCGAGCCCCCGTTATAGGTTCTATCCATATATGTTCTGATCGACAACTCATACTTGATCCCGTTGCTTTTTTTGGAATTGAGAGAATACCCCAAATGAATTTGACTTTAGTCCGTTTGTTTCCGAAGTAACTCGCATCAACTAGCACTAGTTTGATGTGAACCTTTAGGAGTAATTCATTAAATTGGTTAGATCTAAACTAATAACATACCCTTCCTATGATCTCACTAAAGATAGCCACATACATATAGATAGACCAACTTTACAGTTCAGCCATCCGCCGATTCGAGTCTATTTGAAAATAGCTAGAATATAGCATTTTCTGGAGACATAAGAGTTTTTCGGCGGAAGCCGCTTATACCATATTTTGCTAAATGGATATCTGTGTTATGATACAAACGTCAGTTTTGAAAAAAAAAAATAGATGAGATTTTGTGCCATCGGCTCTAAACAATCTTGTTTTTTTGAACATGAAGAAATAAAGAAGCCATTGCGATTGCCGGAAATACTAGGCCTACTAAAGGGACCAAAACAGAGGGAAAGTTAAGAGTTGTCATAGAATGGGTACCTCGATTTACTATTTGTACCTGTTATTTTTTATATTTATTATTTATGTATATATTCTTATTATATATAAAGATATCTTATTATAATTTGATAATTCTAAATTGGAATTATTATTACTTAATAGCTATTAAGTATAGATATAAGTATCTATCTAAGTGAGTATATAATGTAGTTTTTTATATTTCTACATGAAAGATTTGAAAGGATATGGATTAGATATTATTTTCTTCATTTTTTGCTCTTGTCTTCGAATTTCTTTTACTAAGCAAAAAGTTTCTTAAAAATGAATTAGATTCTATTTATATTGAAGGGTTTGTTAGAATCCCATCCAGCAGGGATTCTTAGTCAAAATAGGATTATCGTAAGATATAGAAAGATAAAAAATTCTATATTTTCTAGATTTTATATGACGAGAAGAAGATATTTTTTTTTTTTTTTTTTTTTATTTTCCTAATTTCACGAAAATAAGAATTTTATCTTGTTGATAGAGGCTTCTTGATCAATAATCAGGAATATAGAAAAGGGGGCAGATTTTTGATTTTCTGTGACTTTTGATTCTTTATACAATTAGATCTTATGTCAACAAAGAAAACCCCATTCGTCTAATTTTGACTTGGATTCTGATAAACTAATTACTTGTTTGCTCAAAACAAAATAATTGGACTTAATGTTCTAATTTTGATTCAAAGGAAAGAAAGTGTGGAGTTGAAATAACTCACTCAGAACGCTTTTTAAAGGATTACGTGGTACGATTAGATCGAATAAGCCCTTCTGGAATAAATACTCAGCCGCTTGTGAACCGTCGGGTACTGTTTTATTCAATGTTTGTTCAATTACTCTTTTACCCGCAAAGGCAATGTAGGCATTGGGTTCAGCAATAATGATATCCCCCAACATACCAAAACTGGCTGTCACCCCACCGGTAGTAGGAGATGTAAGAATTGGTACATAGAATAACTTTTTATTTGATTGATAATCATATAAAGCAGAAGATATTTTAGCCATTTGCATCAAGCTCAAACTTCCTTCTTGCATGCGTGCCCCTCCGGAAGCACACACTATAATAAGAGGTAGAAATTCTTTAGTAGCGTATTCAATCAAACGGGTAATTTTCTCCCCGACTACGGATCCCATACTACCCCCCATAAACTGAAAATCCATAACCCCAATTGCTACGTTAATACCGTTTAGTTGCCCTATGCCTGTTTGAACAGCCTCGGTTAATCCTGTTTTTCTTTGATAAGAATCGATACGATTTTTATAAGGTTCCTCCTCCGAATGAAATTCAATGGGATCCAGAGAGACCATGTCTTCATCCATAGGCTCCCAAGTACCCGGATCGATCGAAAGTTCGATTCTATCTGAACTACTCATTTTCAAATGATATCCACATTGTTCACAAAGATTCATTTTTGATTTAAAAAATTTCTTATAATTTAATCCATAACAATTTTCGCATTGAACCCACAAATGTCTGTATTTTTGATTTACATCCAGATCAGTAGAACTTTCTCGTATAGTTTGATCACTCGTTCTGGCATCCTCGTTTTTACTACTATTTCTATTTTTACCACAAATGGAACTAGAAATGTAATTGTTACTGGAATTGTCACTACCACTTACAATGTAACTATCAATACATATTTGAGACTGAAGATAACTGTCAATGCAACTATGAATGTGATTATTCCAAGTATACTGAGTATCATCCATGTAACGATCG